GTTATTAAGTTAACTATTTATTTCTATTTCAATTGCTATATTTCAATTTGAAATTATTATTTATATAATTATATAAATAATAATTTCAAAATTAATAAAAAATAGAAAAAAATAATAGAAATTCTAAAAATATATAATTAAATAAATTCAAATTAATATAAATTAAATATAGATAAATTCAAATTATATATAGAATATATTTTTAGAATAGAAAAATAAACAATAATAGAAAAATAGCCAATTTCGAATTATATAGAATTCGACATATATATTTAATAAATATAGAATAAATAGAGAATTTGAGAGAATTCGAATTTCTATTATTATATAATTAAATAAGCAAAAAAGTAATTACGAAATAAAGTAATAAAGAGAGAGGCAAAGCCTTTTTTTTTCAAGCCTTACTTGTTGTATAATGTAACTACTTGCTATGTAATGGAACATAAAAATTATCCTTATAATTATCCTTTTTTAATCGGGAGAGATGGCTGAGTGGACTAAAGCGTCGGATTGCTAATCCGTTGTACGAGTTATTCGTACCGAGGGTTCGAATCCCTCTCTTTCCGGTTCCAGTGATGACTTGAATTTTTTTTATCTTTTCTTTCAACTTTCTTTATTTATATTAATATTTCTATGGCAAATTCTATTTAAAATATTAATTTAAAACAAAAATATAGATTCAAATCGAGATCTAGAATAGATAAAGACTGGGTAAAAAGAAATAACATACTAAAAACATTTTAAAATCAAGAAAACCCTTAGAATTTTTATTCTATTCTTCACGTCCAGGATTACGACCAGGATCATTAGATAAAAACCCAAAGATGAAGAGAGAAACAAAGAATATAACTACTGTGTAAACAAAGAGTTTAAGAGTAAGCATTAGAAAATCTCCACGGTCTTTTTTGGTTTGGAAAAAAAAAATAGATTCTCTATTTTTATACCACATTTTCTATTTTAACACCAAGAAATGAAGTGATTTCTAGAAATAGAAATGAATTTTTCGAAATTCATTTGGAATAAGAGTCGAGTCTTTCTTATAATTTTTTTTCATAACTACAATTAGGGCGCTAATAGAATCTGGAATGAAAAAAAAGTTAAGAATGAGAAAAATGGGGGTGATCCAAAATTCTCACGTTTATAGAATAACTTTAATGTTTGAATTAAGAGCTTAGAGTATAAGACTTATCTGATCTTCTCAATTACTATAATTTTTTTCTCGAATAAATCATGAATTTTTTTAGGATAGTATTAAAATCTCATCGAAAACTTACAGCAGCTTGCCAAACAAAGGCTAATAGAAAAAAGAGTAAAGGGATTACTGGCATAACATCTACGATTGGATTCAAAAAAGCGTAGGCTTCAGGCAATTTTGTGAAGAAAAAATTGCTTGAATAAAGGGCAGAATTAAGACAGATACAAATTAAACTAAAACTATTAAGCATAACAAACATTTTGTTCTTGAAGATAATTGTATTTTGATTGATGACTAAGTTATTAATATGTTATTGATATAAAAATGAATCAAAAAAAAGTAAGGTAGACGAAGAACCCTTCTTTATTTTTATTAAATTTATTGTGTTATTAAACTCACCCAATCAAAAATCCTTCAATTCTCAATTCTCAAATCAAAAAAGAATAGAGGAAATCATATTTTTATACAATATCTTAGTTGAATTATCTATTATGAGCAATCAATTCAGTTGAATTCTATATCTACACATATGAAAATCCGAACAAGACAGTAATATATTTCCTAGATATTTGGATGGGAATTGACGAAGAACCACTATTAATATTAGTTTTTATTAGTGTTGAATAGAAATATAAATGGGGCGTAGCCAAGTGGTAAGGCAACGGGTTTTGGTCCCGCTATTCGGAGGTTCGAATCCTTCCGTCCCAGATATTCTTTATAATCTATCATTCTATATAATCTATCAAATAAAAAAAAATGTCTCATCCCTTAATAACTTCGGTAACTTGAATTGCACTGCACCATATAAGATAGAATATCCAAAATGAATTTCAATGACAATTCTTTAGTCTATCTGATAAATAAGATGATCTTCGAGTATTTCGATACTGATTTTAGCACTCAGTCTGAAAGAATAACAAAACAATTTCCAATTTTCCCCACATCAGTCTTTTTTATCGACTACTGCATTAAAAAAATTGGATATTTTTTTAACCAATTTCATATTTATTTAAAATCATTAATGAGTTAATCCGAATCTGAATAGGTTTTTTTTATATTATGATGATAAAAATATGTTTAAAACAAAACCTTATTAAAATAATGATATCTAGATGGAAATTTTAGAAATTGAATCTTTTTAATGATTTTGTAGGAGTCCGTGGAACTTGAATAAATGGGAGATAGGCAAATGCGTCCTAGGTACTCACTTGAAGACTTAAAAATAGCTTATTTCGTTTTTTTGTCTTATTTCTTGGAATATTCGAAAATTATACAATAGAAATTAAGAAATTCAAATTTTGGATTTCTATGTATTGGTTGAACCGATGATTATTCAGGATTCCCTAATAAAATGAATTCCATATTAGTTCAAAACGCAAGTAATGTTATAGTAAAACTTCGTTTGAAATGATATGGTAAAAAGTAACGCGCGACTTGAAGGACATGATCAACTATGGATTCTTACATCTACCTTATTATACCCTAATAAATAATATTAATTTATTAAATAATAATTAAATTAAATAATAATTAAATAAAAAAAAATTTAATAAATAAAAATAAATTTTAATTTAAAATTTAATATTAATTAAAATAATTAATATTAAAAAAGAATTAATAAATAATAATAAATAATATTAAGAATATTAATATAATAGTTATATATATAATATAGCATATAATTGGAATTTTATTGAATAATATTTTATTGAATAATATTCTATTCATAATATTATATTCTATATATGTTTAATATTTAGAATATTATATAGCATAATATAGTTATAATATATATAGGAATAGGAAAGGAATGAGAGTGCTCCTAACTCGACATCATTTGTTTTGTTATATTTATACACTCGAAATCGCACTTTTTGTTGGGGTATAGTGTAAATCGAAATAGAAAGGATCCAATTCGAGCAAGTTTCAAATCCAAGAATAAAGTTTTTTAGAATTGACCAAATTTTTTTGATTCAAAAGTTCAAAAAGAAAGTATATGATGCAAGAATCAACCATTAATCTGATTCTTTTTTTGATAGAAAGAAATCACAAAAACTGATATGTTGCATCCAGTTTGAAAGGATTAAAGACCACTGAAGTAATGTCTAAACCCAACAATTCAAGGGAAAAATAAAGGATCCTGGACCGGGGAAATATCGTTTTCAATTGTCTCAACAATTTGATCAGAATGAAGAATCAAAATAGATTCTAAAAGAAAAAAAAAGAAAGGCGATTAGAGATCACTCAATCAATGAAATGCTTAAAGGATTTTCTTTGACCTATTTAAAAGTTCTCCAACTTGAGTTAAGAAAGTACAGATGATTTTTTTTTTTTTTTTAGAAAGATTCAAATCATAGTTTAATTGATTTGATCATTTTAATGATTTTTCTCGAGCCTAGGAGGAGAAAACTTCTTATACGTTTCCGCGGGGGGGTTCTACCTCTATCCTAATGATCCGTTTATCGAATCCTTGCAATTGATTTGATGTTCAATGCCGAAAAGAAGGAAGAGATCTTTGGAAAAGTGGGTTTGTATCATTCGATAAAAAAAACCTATTTGAATGCTCCAGGTATTCTATAATTTCCTTATAAAATATATCTATCTATTTTATATCTAAATATTGTAATATATTCTATATATTTTTCTATTTATTTCTATTTTTATTTGTATATTATTTTTCTATCTTTGTATAGTATTTTTTTTATTATTAAATTTTCGATTTCTATTTAATTTTAATTTGAATTTAATTTTAATTTGAGTAATTTATTTAGTTTTAGTATTTGATTTTTATTGAATTTTAAATTTTATTGAAATTCAATTTCAATTAATTCTTTTGTTTTGTTTTCTTCAGTGTATATTTATTTATGAACTCAAGATATTCACATTGATATTGACAAGAATATATCAAATAAATATAATCCCATCTGAGGTAATGGGATTTTATCTGTCGATCTATTTATACCTGTTCTATCCATTAATTTGAATTGTTTCTTCATTCAAGCGATGGGTTTATTGGATTTGTTGTGATATAAAAGTTTTTTTTGATTGAAAATATATAGAAATTTAATGTTCTAATGATAATTCACATTTATTTATCAAATTCGATTTATTATATATATTTTATTCTATTTCTATATATTATAATAGAATATATTTATATAAAATATAAATATATAAGTATAATTATATAAGTAGAATATATATAAATCAAAAATATATAAGTAAAAAAGTCTTTAAATAAAAAAAATCTTTAAATAAAAAAAAATATATATATATACAATGTATACCTATATATATACAATGTATACCTATATAGATACAATGTATACCTATATAGGTAGAATAGGTATTCTAAGTGAATCTTAGTAGAATACTAAATAGAATATTCATTAAGTAGATAATATAACTAAAACTAAGAAATGGAAACAATAACTAAAAGTAAGAATAAATAGGGTAATCTAAAAAATTTTTATGTTATCTATATTTTTTAATCTTTTTGTCTCTTCAGGATTTATTCGAAATTCTTAATATTTTATTTCTTTTAATTTCTTGTTTTAATTTTTTGCTAGTTTAATGTTTTGATTGTGTCGTGTGATTAAATCGCTTGATTTTTTTTTTTTTTATTTCTATTTTCTATTTATTTTTATTTAGTTTGATTCCGATTGTATGGACATAATCGAATTTTTTGGGAGGGGTTGCTAACTCAATGGTAGAGTACTCGGCTTTTAAGTGCGGCTAACATCTTTTATACATTTGTATGAAGAAAGGAATTCGTCCATACCATGGGTATAGTTTGTAAGACCAC